AACAATGGATACCCTTATTCCAAGAGTTCTATCTTTCTTTGATATGGATTCCCTATTCCTAATTTCTGTGGAACAGAAAATACGAGTGGACAAGGAATGAAAATGCCCCTATCATTCTAGGATATATCAATGGGATAAAAATCCCCCAAGAAAACCCATACCTTTTGTCTCTTTACTTAGGTGACAGGGGACAAAATTGTTCGAACCCTTGTTATTTTAGTTAGGTTTAAGTCTGACGAGAATAATATTCTACAACTAACAATTCATTTATTTTCAAGCCAATCCATTTACTATCTATTATGTGATTGACCAATCCTTTATATTGGAATGGCTGAAGAGTCAAATGTTTTGGCAATTCCTCCTGGGGGAATGAATCAAGAGAATTTTGAATCATAACTCTAGATTTTTGTTCATCCTTCGCTGTAATAATATCTCGGGGTTTGCAGCGATAACTTGGTATATCTACTATACGATCATTAACTAAAATATGTCTATGGTTAACTAATTGGCGGGCTCGAGGAATAGTTGACGCCATACCTAATCGAAAAAGGATGTTATCCAAACGCATTTCAAGTAATTGTAGTAAAACCTGACCTGTTGACCCTTTGGCTTTTGCGGCGATACGAACGTATTTTAGCAATTGTCGTTCTGTAAGACCATAATGAAAACGCAATTTTTGTTTTTCTTCTAAACGAATACGATATTGAGATTTTTTACCGGCGCGCGATTGATTTCTAAGATCGCTCCCGGCTCTAGGCCTTTTACTAGTTAGTCCCGGTAAAGCCCCCAGACGGCGTATTTTTTTGAAACGAGGCCCTCGGTAACGTGACATAAAGACTCCTTATTTTCTTTATTTTATTGAAATTTCATAAACCTAAATTAAAACTGAACTAAAGGATAAATATGATAAATGAGGCAAAATCTACTGAAGTATTATACTACAAAAAATACTGATATACTACAAATGAGATGGATTCTATCAATATCCGGACCTTATTGTATATACACAAAGAATGTATTATAGAAAAAAAAAAGCCAGCTATCGGAATCGAACCGATGACCATCGCATTACAAATGCGATGCTCTAACCTCTGAGCTAAGCGGGCTCACATAACAGAAATTGTACATGCACAGGAATTTAGTAAACTACTGGAACCTTAGCTATTCACTTTTCATTTGTAGTAATTAATAATTAAATTAAATGAATATAGAAAAATGAACTGAATATAAAAAAAAAAAAGAAAAGAATTGACCGTTCGAGTATTCAAAATTGCACAATAAAAATGATTCGAAGAAAAACATATAGAATAAATGTGGTATATATGCATCTATATTGAATTATTGAATTGCGGATACAGAAATGATAGAATGATTTCTGATTAGACCAAATTAGGGGTCCAAAATAGATATGAAAGAGGCTAGACAAGAAATCAAATAAAATATTAAAATAAGAGGAAACACTATTCTAGGAATATAGGAATCGGTATCTAATGACTTTAACAGTTTCAGTAGAATAGAAATGAAAGAAAAAAGGGAATGACATATTAACATAATAATAAGATCTGAATCTCAAAACACAAAACAAAAAGGGGATATGGCGAAATTGGTAGACGCTACGGACTTAATTGAATTGAGCCTTAGTATGGAAACTTACTAAGTGATAACTTTCAAATTCAGAGAAACCCCGGAAAAAAAAGGGGCAATCCTGAGCCAAATCCTATTTTTCGAAAACAAACAAAGGTTCATAAAGAAAGAATAAGAATACAAAAGGATAGGTGCAGAGACTCAATGGAAGTTGTTCTAACAAATAGAGTTGACTGCGTTGCATTAGTCAAGTACAAGTAAGGGAATCCTTCTGCTAAAGTTAAAATTCCAGAAAAAAAAGAAAAAAGTATAACCCTATATACATAATACATAGGCATACGTACTGAAATACTATCTCAAATGATTAATGACAACCGACCCAAATCTGTATTTTATTCTATTTATATGAAAAATGAAATAATTCAAATATCAAATAATAATAATAAAAAAAAAAAACATTGCTTTGATTTGAATCGATTCCAAGTTGACGAAAGGATCGAATATTCATTGATCAGATCATTCACCCCAGAATCTGCTGATTAATTGGACGAGAGTAAAGATAGAGTCCCATTCTACATGTCAATATCGACAACAAAGAAATTTATAGTAAAAGGAAAATCCGTCGACTTTATAAATCGTGAGGGTTCAAGTCCCTCTATCCCCAAAAAGGCGCTCACTCGACTCCCTAATTGTTTATCTTATTCTCTCTTTTCGTTAACGATTCAAAATTCGTTATCTTTCTCATTTATTCGAGTTTTTCACAAATGTATCCGGGCTGCATTTTTTCTTTTCATTTCTTTTCACAAGTTTTGTGATAGATAGGATAGACATCCAAACGAACTTCTTTGAGTAAAACAAGGAATCCCTTTTAAAATTGGAATGATTAACAATGATAAGACTTTAGAATAGCTTTAGA